GATAAATAATATCTTCCGAACAACCAAGTCATAATGAGATTAAAAAGCGATGCTTCCTTGGCCATGTGGAACATGGATTAGCATTATGTCATTCCTACAAGCGATCCCCCATCCAGGATTGGAAGAAGTGCTATATGAGGACTTCGAGATCAAATAGAATATGTTTCTTTCCATTCCTCGTGAGCAACTTATTTCTCCGAAACAAGAGATCAAAGTCATCTTCCTCCTTTTTCCCAATAAGTCGACGGCCTTACACCATTGGGATACTTCGAATAAACTGGAGTACATATAGGATACACCGGTGCTAAAACCTTTTCTTAATATATCTTCCAAACTCTTGGGGTCCCTGCTCCGGATCTTATTCTCCCGGTGTGAAAGCAGTTGGTTTCGTAGTTTTAGAATTCTGCTGATCCCAAGTACTCCGTCTCTATCATTGCATATGGCTATATAGAAAGTAAAGAGGAAAAGGCATGACCAGAAGAATTGTGTGAAATAAGTGAATTTATCCAGTTGAGGCATGGTTGAGTCGCCCATAATCCATTCCCCCCAGACAGAAAGAAAGCCTGTAGGAGTAGTGAAGAAGTACAAATTATCTTGGTTGTTAACCAAGGGAATACATCAGAAAAAAAAGCCTACCCTAGGATAAATTCTAGAACTTGTACGAAGTATTGACTCTGCGTTCCTTGAGAAAGAAGATCGCAATAAAGATTGTTTAGAAGGCTCACTCTTTCTTCTACAAAAAAAAGACGTTCGGCTACCTCTTGGAGATTGACTCCTGTTGGTAAGCTTACACCCTCCGTTGTATCCTTATAGACTCTCAAAAGAATTGAGAGTTGATTAACGATTTTCTCCTTAACAACATCTATCGTTACTTCAGTTACCTTTGTTTCCATATTTATACTATGAATAGTATGGATCATTCGGCCAGCCCTAACGGCTACAAGAATAGCTACAGGCAGAGCCAAACCCATCCTAGAAATGAAATCCGCAATGAGTTGCTCCATAAAACGAGTATTCGATTTAAAAGTTATCTTAAAGAAGACCGCCAACTCGTATCCCGAAGATACAAGCAAAGCGCCCGGTCCTCTTCTCTTGTGTCGAAGTTTTTTAGAGTTGTGGTTGGTTGTTGACCAAAGGAATACATGGGAAAAAGAAAGATAAAGACTAATAGAAAAAAGATAGAATTGAACAACCGTACGGGCATCTTTGGTGCATTGGATTTCCTATTGATCTGGGGACCTCAAAATGAGCGGGATTGTCACGAGCTGGACTCGAACCAGCACTTTACAGACGCATGGTCTGGATTTCAACCTTTCTTGATCATGACTAACAAAAGAAAGAACTGGGAGTTGGTGCCTACATAAGGGATTACTTGCTTACCAAGCCATCCCCTCGTCAAGTTATCTCATACGAGCTCAAACCAACCGGCGGACAAAGCCGCTTTCCTCAGCAGCACACTCAACAAACACCAACAATACATAAACCCCTAAATTCACATTTCAACAAAGCCTATATGCACCCTGGAAATCTTCCAACGAGTGCCGACCCAACGGCGACAATACCCAAGACCTCACGAGAGCTCTCTCTCCCTCCCTACCTCAGGAAACTTTCTCTGGCGATGGTTCATGGTCCTCCATCTTCGCGCCATTTTTTAAGGTCATGATAAAAGGAGCAATTTTTTCCACGTTCATTCAACTGGGACAGCCGTTTACTTAGAGTTTCCGGGTTGTATTCCCAATTGTTTTTTGTTAAAATAGAGTCCGCAATAAGCCGGTTTCTGTTTTGCTCCCCCATCCAGAAAGGATGTGGGTCGAGTTCGGCCATCCGGAAAAGAATCTCTTCTTTAAGAGAGATTAAAGTTTGTATTTTATCTATGGGTGGCTGCCATCCCGACTTTTTTCCAGCAGCCAAGAGAAGCCTTGAATTCATTTGATTAAATATGAACCCCCTCCCTACTTCTGGGAGCGCAGGGTTTGGGGCCGAAGAGCACGCTTCCCCCCTTTCTAGCGGCGTTCCTGGTTGGCCCAATAGCAATTCAAGATCTAATGATCTTTCATCTTGACCCGCGCACTCCCCTATTTCTGGGAATCCTCCTAAACACACCAACCCACAAACTAAGATAGAAATAGTCCAAGGCATTTCGATCTCAGATACCCTTTTATAGTGGAAATGCCATAAAGTGCGAACCAAGATCCATGATACGAAAACCAAAATCAGAATGAGGAAGAAAAAGATATCGTGGTGAATTCTTAACTCCAAATTGAACCTTAAAAAATCATAGAATAGAAAACACCAACGTAAAAGCTTCTCTTCCATCATACGCGCCAAAAGACTGAAAAAAAGAATACCGAGTGCTAAAGGAATTAAACGTGATAGCATAGGGGGTGCATCCCAATTTGGAGTAATTCAAATGTTATAACTCAAGTACGTCAGTAATGCAATGCTATGTCATTACAAGAACTTTTCTTGGTTGTTGACCAACTAACAGCATGGGAAAAGGTTCTTTTTCATTAAAGACAGCGCAACATGCACTTTGAGGAACACAATACCATGGAGTCCCCGAAACGGCTATTCCCTTTCTCTATTACTTACGCTATTCTTCTGGTCAAGCAAGTATGATAGAGATGACGAGAAAGAACCATACCGGGTCACGACAGCGGTCTTTTCCTCATCTCCTTCGGCTATGCGCACTTGCCAATAGCCAGATCTCAAATCAATCTTTGTGAAGAAACAACCCTTCACCAACCGATCAAACAAGTCATAAGTGTTCGACACTGGGTACTTGTTCTTGATTGTCAGCTTATTTAAAGCCCTGTCATCAACACAAAATCTCAAGGAACCATCGGCCTTTTTCTGAAAAAGAGCAGGGGTCTTTGATGCACGATTTGGTATAATCCAAGGCAGCGGGATGAAGAAGGCATTAAGAACTTAGATCAGTTGACCTTCACATTCAAGGATTGGGCTTTCAAGGCGTCAGAAAGAGAGCTAGACAGAGAGAGATGACTCAGGCCATAAGCCTACCAAAAAAGGCTTCCAAAATGGATTGAGTCCTAAGCCGATCCCTTGAGACTAGCCGGACAATGGAGATAGGTGTGGATATGCATCTTTGAATTCATTAGCTCGCACCAAGATCTACCTCCTAACCACAGAACCTCAGAGTTCTATCAACCAACAGCTTCATAGAGAAAGGAGTCACTAAGGGGCGAGCAATAGGTTTAGCTCAAAAAGAGGAGGATATATAGATTTGCGTGCGGAAGAACTCTGCCTGAGAGCTATGCCTGAGAAGTTAGCCCGAGAAGCTTGAGCGGTTCAAGAATCCGGTTTCTTTCTTCCTCTGGTTGAGTCAATAAAGCTAGCTGCTGCTTTTAAACTATACTGATGTAGTGGGCGGTAGTTGGAAGCACAGTACGGGCAGAAGCAATCCCCAAGCATCATTTTAGAGCTCATTAGTCTTAGTGTGAAACCCAAGAAAAAGGGGAAAAAGTACTCCCCAAAGAATGCGCACCTTTAGGGATAACAAAGTCAATCTCTAGTCTATATATACTAGAGTTCTTATATATATGATGTCCAATTCAGATCGGCTTAATAAACCGCAAGTCTGGCTTCGACAAAACGGTACTAGCCACCATAACAGGGGCAATCTTTATCAGGATGTACTGGAATCATAGGTTGGAGTTTATAATAGAACAGACACAGAACTGGATTGAGGATTAATAGACTAATATATATTAAGAAAGGGATGACAATCTACTAGCTGGAGATTGTGCAAAAAACACTGTACTCCAAGTACGCCTTGATAATTGGATAGAATTATCTTGGGGAGTAGAGAAAAGCCTAAGTTTAATCCTATTTAAAAGACAAACTAAAACAAAAAATGCTGAATTCCATGTTCAAAACTTTTCCTAAGAATCGACTTGGCGAAATCTCCTATTTCGGATATCGGAAAAAGGAACGATCCTCCCGGTTCAGGATTGCTCTCTGATAATGGATCAGATTGCACCAATATCAATCCGTTTTCTTCCATTTTTTCCTATTCCAAGGTAAGAATTCAACAATTCCTTAACCCAACTCAAAGTACTATTCATACACCGTTGAATAGAAATAAGGAATGTCAATCATTGATAATTTTGTTATCATCCAATTGTTTTCAAATATATCCATTCGCCGGTGTAAAATATCACAATAGAATAAACGAATCAATTAAAAAAGTACTCAAATATATTGGCCCCCTTAAGCTAGTTGGGAGGCTTCCCATCCAAAAACCGGATCCCTAGGCCAACCCTACAGGAAAGCTACTTAAGAAGAAAGAAGCCCTCGGGAAAGAGTTCATCTTTTCATGGGTACTTACCCCGGTAACTAAGATGGGTATATCCGGCTTTCTAGGACCCTACTTCCTAATTGCTAGGCAGACTCGCAGGAAGATGCTCCTGAAAGTGCGCATTTCATTTGTATTAGTAAAAAAAAGGATCTATGCCCGAGTGCATTAGCAAGCTGGGTAGCTAGTAGTTATTGTTCTTGTCATTCCTATCCGACTAGTAGGAAGCGCGGCTATGGAACTAAGAGAATAGATAGAGCGGCAACCGATGCTACCATCCGCTGTTGTGGGAATACCTGAGGCAAGTAGCTAAGCGAATAGGGCAGCTAGTGAAGTGAAGAGGAAAGAGAGGTCTTCAATCTTACCTGTGGGATGGTAGCTTTACTGTCTCTATTCTAGTTGAGTAAGGAAGTCCTCATAGCTTATAGTTTGTGAATGCAACAATCGCTCTTTTTTAATCCAAAATCCCGGGTTTTGACAATCAGTTGCGCATCAGGGTCTTGATCTTGCATCTGACCTACACCATGCAGTTTACGGAGGGTCTAAGGATCAATTCAATTGTAGAAAGGAGTCACTAGACACCGCAACATCAACTGGCCTTGGATCAGCGGGTAGCCACTCTGGTGGTGAGTTCAACCAAAAGCAAGTCAGAGTGAATGCGCCAGAAAGGAAATTCAAAGAAAGGACTCTCCGCCATTAAAGGTGGAACGAGCGTAGCGTAACCGGGCTTTAGTGTCTCATGCTATAGCGGCTACTCGACTTGGGTCTCCCGCAGCAGTGCTGCAAACCACCGACCTTGGGCTTTGATCCTTCCTTTCCGTTCTCTTCTCTATTCTACCTTTGACTTCAGGTCCGCTCACCCATACGAAAGGGGGGGTGATGAAGTCGCCACTTTAGTTCAAGAAGGAGAACTGGTTCTCTTGCGTATACTATAGACGGAAGTGGCAGGAATGCCCCAAAAGCTAGTTGAATTGGAGATAGTGGAAGTCCCCCAATGTGATTAGTTCTCGAGCTTTTCTTTCTTTGACATGCATCACGTCTTGGAATAGCGTTTGAAATATAGGTTCGAACTGCTTCCTCTTCTCTTTCAGATTCAGGTGCGACGAAGCCACATTCCCGATCCAATGTCTTTCTCTCCTCCCCACCAAATGGATCCACTCGCATCTACCGATACCCCGTTACCGCGATATTACGGATGGGATCTAAGCGCCCCGTTAGCTCCATCCGTTGCTTGTTTCGATCTAGCAGCGAATCCATCTCCACTCTTAGTTTAGATTCCATTTAGTACGGAACAGCACCTGACGGAACTAGAAAAGTGACTTTGTTGACCGGAAGGTAGCATCGTTCCTTAAGTTCGGAACGTGACAGGCTGGCTTCTTATCTACGACAATCCTGCGTCTCCTGAGTCCCAATATCAGTGGATTTCAGAACCGGGCGCTAAACCTCATGTTTTGATACAGGAGCTAACAGAACAGGCCCAACGTGAAAAGTCGCTATCCGGGTAGGTGCTTGGCAATAGATTGAAAACAGGATTTCGGCTTCGTCCTCCGCCCTCTAATGGTTGGTTCTGCCCGACCCTTGAATGGAGGAATCTGTAACCTTCATTATCAGATTCGGTCAAGAGGATAGAAGAAGGGATGGAGTTACGCAAGGAAAGACATAGTCGTTTACGAGGTTCGTTCAGAAGCGAGAGAGAAAGCCAGTCAGAGTAAGTCTCTAGCTGCTTAATTCGATTTTCAATGGGATGGATAGGGTATAAGAAGTCTTACCCATACCCTCATGAAACAACTAGAGCCTCCTCAATGAAACAAGAAATAGTAGAAGAAGGAGCGGCCAGAGAAGCTGCTTGAGTTAGCAAGGTTACGGTGAGCCTATCGCCCTGGCACTCTAAAATGCATGTTGGGTTGGTCCAACCGCATTGGTGTTTAAGGAATGGGGCCTCCGCGTTACCCCAAGCGGAATACACAATGTGTATTAGCCCGCCCTTGGCTATTGCACAACTCAAACTCGCCCACACGACAACAATCGTGTTGTATCGTAGGAAGGCACCCAGGCATGACCTAGGAGGGTGATATCATGTTGTATCACATGAGTCACCGTAGAGTTAGAACTCAAAATCAAGGGTTCTACCATCTGGATTTCACACTAAACGAAAGCCCCATTATTAAAGTACCAGACAAGCAAGGAGGGGAAGCTACTCAACGAGGGAAAAGAGCAAGCCTACGAGGGCAACAGCTTTTCTTACGTAGCAATTAGTAGGGAACAGAGCAGGACCCTACTCTTTATTTTAGACAGGGGAAGACCTTGGAGCAGGACTCTTTTCTAGGCGGATCGCACTTTATCCCGTAGCTCTTAGGACCTTCTTCCCTTAACGGCGGACCTTTCTTGGTCTCGTGGCTTGGAATTCCTTCCTTGGGGGATTAACTCAATATACGAGATGGAGATTTAAACACAAGAATGGGTATTTCAACAACAACGGATATTGAAACAAAGGAGATTGACTTGAAAAGCAGATGTCGCATAGGGTACAAGATCGAAAATGCTTTGAATAGAATGCAAACCAGACTGACAACAGCAAGCTAAGCTGCTAGTTAGGCCGCCTGGAAGAATGAATCCCCTGCAAGAAAAGGGCTAGGCTGCTGGTCTTTATTGAGGTCTAGGGTTTCGGGTATCCTCAGATCCTAGGGGTTTTTCTCTCTGAGTTCAAGGCCCTAGCCTATAAATGCTACGTTCAAGGCAGTTCATGATTCATGAATTGATGTCAATCGGGGCGCTTTCGTCCAAGGTTAAGGGAAATGGGTATCCGGTATCCGAAGTAAGAAAGTTAAAGGCCTGTCCTTCTGGCTGTCGTCCTAACGAGGTTTTTCTTCCTATAGTTAAGGTAGCTAGGAAGCTCTGGTAAGCAAGGATGTTTGTTCTTCTCTAGCCGCTGATGAGAAAGATTGCCGTTAGGAGCAAGGATGATTTGGCAAGAGAATAGCAACTATAGCTGTTGCTGTTGCGCATTAAGGCAGTTGGTTATGAGAAAGAAAGGCTGCCGGCTCGTAAAGCCAATTCCCCTTATATAAAACGATCTGGTAACGATGCTGCTCTATCAAGACACCAGGCTCTATAGGTAGCGAACCGAAATCAGTAAGAAAACGAAACTTTCAAATGCAATTTTCAGATAGCTATAGCTCCAAAGGCAGATTCGGTATTATAAGGTTCCCCAATAGGGGGGGGGCAAACCCCGTTCATACTTTCTTCCAAACCTCCTACATATCCTACCGCTGCTGCAAGACCTCTTCTTCCCCGAGCCGCCGATAGGCCAGTGAAAGCCTTTCGCCCACAGCATCTAACTGAGCTGACCCGCCTTAGTATCCCAGATCCACTCATTGACTTAAGCACCTAGGAAAGAATATTACGTACTTGAACCTAACAAGGGAAGTCACCTTCTATTCGGGCGAAGGAAGATGAATCCATTCGATCTCGCCTGAAAAAAGAAGAAGCAGGAGGAGAATTCTTTGCGCTTGAGCCCTTGACAAAAGAGCTTCACCTTTGAGAGCTGCACGGGGGCCCCACCTCTGAACCAATGTACGTACTACTTCCCGCGTCATGTCCAATGCACTATGATCCGTGGCAACAACTATCTATCTTGGAAACACTGCCAGTTTCCTTGCCGAACATCTCTTTTCCTTATGAGACTCGAAAAGAAACTAATTAAATCATCAAGAAAAGAAGTAGTCTTTCAATTCCACTCTAGTTCCCCTTACGCTATTCTTTTGCTCCTCTTCCATGATGAATTAAAGTAAGCGCAGCTATCCCCTATATGTGTAAGCCCTTCCAAGGGGATACTCCCTCAGGGGCACACCTGGAGCCAGACCACCCGGTCTTTCTTTGTTCGAAGTCAGTGTTCTTACGGCAAAGCTGGATGCCCGATCTTTCTTTCCCGCGCTTGAGGCAAGAGGAAAGGATGCATATTGTTTGATCTACGACCTGACAATAGAGCTAAAAGGAAGCCTACTAACGTTCTTTCTTTCCTGACAAGGGGGCTTCATCACTTTCCATAGAGCTGGCAAAGAAAAGAGGATTGAATCATACCTTACATTTTGTTGTAACATAAGAGCATAAAGACGGTACCGAGAAACTTGAACCTTCACTGGCTGAGATAACTAGCATCCCGGTTTCTCGACGAACCTTCTTCTCCTGCTGCGCACCTTAGGCGAGTGCAGTCACTGGAGGATGAAATTTTTGTTTTTAGTTCCCAGAGAAGGGTAAATGAGTTAGGAACGATCCCAAATCCTCTGAGAGATGCTTTTCATAGCCAAAGTTTCGTAGCCTTGGTGCCTAGCCTTCTTTTGTAGCAAGAAGGTGCAGATGAAGTGAATAAGAAGCATCGACTGTGAAGGAATGGTCTCTTTCGTATACGAGCTGGATTTGAACCAACATTTCAGGTTAAAGGACATGAGCGACAACTGAAACCTGCGAACTCGATTTGTTACTTTTGGTTACCCGGCTCAATTCGTTTTTGAGGTAAATCACCCTTGGGCTGATTGAATTTTCATCTAACCTTGCCTTCTTTCCTTGCTTTGGTGCTATCGATACTTCATCGGCTCTAGGCAACCCTATAGCCTTTTGTGGGCCTTCTTGCATGGACTTGGGCTTGCTTTGATGGTGGGTAGGCTTGTTGTGCTTTGTCCCGGGCCCGTCGATTACAGATCGTCGTGGGCTCAAACCAGCTCTCGTTAAGCCAGAAAACCTTCGCTTGGCCCATTCCATTGGGTTTCAAATAAGAAAGATTTTAAAAAGATTTTCTACAAACTACATATTATAAAACTGTTAAATCTTTATTTCATTATTAAGAGTTCACGATCTATGGGGTGTTCACCCTCGGAGGACGGCTAAGAATGTCCATTAAAAAGAGCATGGGTATGAAAGCACGAATAGAACGATCTAACGGGGTATGCAACCTAGAGAGATGGCCGTATCTCTTTGATGAATGTGGTATTGAGGTTCGGTTCATTTTGAAAAGAGGTCAGTCTTAGGGGTCGAATGGTTGAATTGAATACACGTTTTATCTTTAATCCAATCTAATTAACTGAGCTTCTTTTAGAATAGAGCGGGTAAAGGAAGGGGCTTTACCTCCATAAAGCTTTCTGCCAAGTTTTTTTGTCACTTTCTTCTTTTATAAACTTCTTCACTAAACTAAATTAAAAAAAGCTGTACTGACTAGTGTGAACTTACGGATTGAGCTGTAAACGGTACCTTTGCTGGGAAAAAGCAAGCGTCTGATCAGATCAATCAAGTTAATCAAGGACGAAGCTGTCGAGTGACGATTGGCCGAGGGATAAGTAATTCGACTCATTCACATCCAGATCATGAATGTTTGGAAAAGACATCCCATTGGTGTCTTTTTCGAAGCACTCCTAAAAGTAAGAGTTCTCTGTTATACGATAACATCATCAAGTTGGATCACTCGGATCCAGTTCTTCGATTTGGATATTGGAGTCCGTAAACCCAGCCCCCGAAAGGAAGGGCATGTGCCTGCCTGACCGCCGTATGAAACCTGCCGTTGAAAGCATTAGGTTTGATCCCTCTTGCACCGGACGAGAGACTTAAAAAAGAAAGTCTCTCGAGAAATCCCTGTCTTCTTTGGAATTTCTGCTTGCTCCGACCGTAGCCCTATTCTAAAAGAATCGAGGGTCCGAAGGAGAAGAAGAAAGAGGGAAGGAAGGAATCCTGAACCTGTGGTGGCGTCCTTGTGCTAATCGGTCTCTGAAAGAAGGTGAAAAAGAGGCAAGGGCGACTCAAGCAGCACCGACTAAGGGAACTTGTCCACGAATTAAGCATTCACCGGGACACTCCAGCCTTACTATTTATAAAGATGGACCCTGGAACTTCCAAGGCCAAGAAGGAGCCGATTCTTCCACAAGGAAAGTAGCCAGTCTCTCAATCAGAATCTGGAATGAAAGCCGTAAGGGCTTTGGCTTTCGTCAGCGTTAGAGTCTTCTGGTCCTCGTGTGGGTGATTCTCCATCAGAAATAAGTATCGAAGGGAGAAGAAGGAATGAGAGACTACGAATGCGGCTTACCTCGACCCCAGAACGTGAGTTTTTGTTACCCAACAAAGCAATTCCTTTATGATGGATAGGTGGCTTATGCGCATCTTATTAGGTAGAACTCTTTGAGAGGAACCCTTCTTTTGAAGTTCAGAAAGGCCGGATTCATGATTTTCTCTTCTGTTAGTTGAGCCAATAACTGCATTTAAGCTTCGTATACCCCTATTCCGCTTGAAGACTCGGCTTGGAAGCCTCTGATTGTCTCGTTGTTCATCTACCAAAGTTTCAATCACCAGAGCATTCTTCTAATAGAAGAGAGCTCCTCATAATCTGAAGGTCAACACATCATAGCTCAAACGGCGAAAGTCGCAGGGCAGCAAACCTAGAAAAAAAGGGACCGTATCCGAGAGAGTACTCCTGCTAGCACTGAGTGTCTTCTTTCCACTAGGCTGAAAGACGGCATCTTTCTCACCCGAGAGAGAAGAATGTCTCGCACTGAGAAGGGAACGAAAGAAGTGGCTTAGCTTAACCTCTTCATAGACACCTGGGCTTGCTCTTAGCACGACTGGTAGTCTTGGAATGACTGCTATAGTTATAGCTTGCAAGCAAAAGGTCGAAGCATGATTACAAAGGAAGCATGCATATGTTGTTCTTACAATCAGCTCATCTACTGAAAGTCACTAATTCCAGAAAAACCTTCTTCTCTAGGATCAATTTGTTTTTTGAGCAGCTGTTGATTTTCTTGTAGCTGATGAAGAAAGCCTAGAGCTCTAGAGTGGGAGAGCTTTACCAGACTCATTCCGTCTACTGAGACCTAGATTTAAAATCCTCTACTTCAAGAACGTATCGTCATGAGCCTGCCCCCTACGAAATAATTGAATCAGTAACAGCCCTCTCTCCTTTTTACCGGGATTTCTTTGTAAAGATAAGGCTTGATTGGTTGACTCCTTAGCAAGCAACCTATGGCGGGTATCGACCGTACCCTATATTCGATCCTTTGGGGCCTATTCGCCAGCATATGAAAAGCATACGGCGACTTCCACTTTAACAACAACTCAAAAGCAGGGGATTCTCGAACAGCTTGTATTCGATGCAATCATGCAAGAGATCACCCAAAATATTGGTCATAGCCCTTTGGTATGTTGCTCCAGCATTTTTCAAACCTTTGGGCATAACTTTATAGCAAAATATACCTTTTGGTGTTCGAAAGGCTGTCAATTCTTCATCTTTGGGAGCCATACGGATTTGATTGTACCCGTCAATGAAAGACAGCATTGCATGGTAGACAGTGTGATCAACCAATATATTAATGATGGGGAGAGGGTAATCATCCTTGAGACAGGCCTTGTTCAGATCTATGTAGTCTACACATCCTTACCTTCCCATTTGTCTTCGCCCCTGGCCCTTTAAAATTTCCTAGAAAGATTCCAATTTTTTATTCTTATTTCTTAGACTTTTAAGCCTAGCTAGTATGAATCTCTTCCTATCTTATTCTTATCTGTATCCGTACCTCGCTAACGCAGGCAAGCACTGTCGCACATAGTCTTTCTCCTCTCTTATCGGGGCTGGCCCTCTACCGGCCTGGCTTGCATTCACGACAAAAAAGATAAGGATCTTGCTTCAGGCATCACGGAGAACTCTGGGCTGGGATAACTGAAAAAGGACTGGTCTATGACATTAGAAAAGGCAGATTCTATCTCAGGTTGGATCCTCTCTCAAAGATCAGTCAGTTGATTGACCGACCCTACCTGCAAAAAAAACTTTAGTATAAGTCTAGCCTGCTGCTAAGGTTGACCCTAGCGTAACCCCCATTTCGATATTTTAAAAACCCTGGGAAGTCAGGCATCAAGACTAGTTGCCTTTTTTCGTTCTTCCACTCTTACTAAGACCAGTAATTCCTTTAGGCCGCTCACTGGAAACCTGGGAATTTGTCTTCAGTCGTAGGCTAGGGGCTACCTAAACCTTTCCTTCCCGCATCTATGAATTAGTCTCGTCCTCTCCCACACCTAAAGTCGGGTAAAGTTCTATTTGTTTAAGTCGACTCCGTAGTAATACGATCAGCTAAGCCTTCTTTGGGCACCCCCGGAGCAACTGTTCATGGCCATTATGGGGAAATCCTTTACGAAGGAGATATATTAGATAGATTAC